CCATTTTTAATAATATTCCGGCTAGAAGCATACAAGTACTGTAATGTGCCTCCCCATGGGTGTCTGGTAACCATGTATGTAAGGGTATAATCGGCGATTTGACAGCAAAAGCAATAAAAAATCCAATATAAAAAATTATTTCCAGTGCTACAGGATACGATTGATTAACTGATGTTTCAAAATTTAATGTTGGTTCATTAGAACCATATAAACCAATACCCAGAACTCCTATTAATAAAAAAACAGAAGCTCCCGCAGTGTACAAAATAAATTTTGTAGCTGAATACAAACGTTTCTTTCCGCCCCACATGGATAGAAGTAGATAAACGGGAATTAATTCTAACTCCCACATGATGAAAAAAAGTAAAAGGTCTTGAGAAGAAAATGGTCCTATTTGACCGCTATACATTGCTAACATCAGGAAATGGAATAATCGGGAATCTCGAGTAACCGGCCGGGCCGCTAAAGTAGCTAAAGTAGTGATAAATCCTGTCAGTAAAATAGGTCCTATAGAAATTCCATCTATTCCCAATCTCCAGTAAAAATCAAAAAAATGGATCCATTTATAATTCTCTGTCAGTTGGATTAATGGATCGTCCAATTGGAAATGATACCCAAATGTATAGGTTATTAGAAGGAGTTCGATTATGCATATACAAATAGTATACCACCTAATTACCTTATTCCCTCTATGAGGGAGAAAGAAAATTAAAGAACCCGCAGATATTGGCAAAACTACAACTATCGTTAACCAAGGAAAATCATTCGTGGTAAAAACAAGATACACTTGGACCAGAAAAACCCGCGCTCAAAATAATATATTTTGGAGCGCGGGTTTTTGGTGGTAAAAAAAAAAAATTAAATATATTCAAGTAAGGTTTTCTGAAACGTATCAATAAGCTAGCCCCATACTTCGAGTTGTTTCATGCCATAAATAAACTCGAACACTCAAGAAATCCGTTGGACAGGCGGATTCACATCTTTTACAACCGACACAGTCCTCTGTTCTTGGAGCAGAAGCAATTTGCTTAGCTTTACACCCGTCCCAAGGTATCATTTCTAATACATCCGTGGGGCAAGCTCGGACACATTGAGTACATCCTATACACGTATCATAAATCTTTACTGAATGTGACATTGGATCTATAAATTTTTTAAACATCCTAAATTTTCGATCTAGTAAATTTATAAATGAATCATATATTTAGACACCAGATGAATCAATGATTTACCAGAATTTTTTTAATCAATCTACTTCTGGACCGACTCATGTAAGGGAGCCAAGATACTTTGATTTCTTACTTTTTCGCAAACACGATCATACATTATGCATAATACATGCTAATTCGGATTTATGAATATTCTAATTTATATGATTAATACTACTTATTCAACAAATTCGATTGATTAATCCGAGTTGATTTTCTGTTACGATAAATTGACGAAACAATAGCAGGTCCAATAGCTGCTTCAGCGGCGGCAATAGCTATAACAAAAATTGAAAAAATATTGCCTTTTAATTGGCGACTATCAAAAAAATCAGAAAATGTTACAAAATTTATATTAACCGCATTCAGTATAAGTTCAAGACACATAAGGGCTCTAACCATATTGCGGCTTGTGATCAATCCATAGATACCGATAGAAAATAAGTAGGCACTCAAAACAAGTACATGTTCGAGCATCATTGACCAACTCCTTATCAATTAAATTTTGATTCATTTCAATATAATATGAACAACAGTTCAACGGATTCAATTGACTAGAATCTAAAAAGTACGGAACAAATAAATAGATTGGTAATAGATCGAATAAAATAATTTCTATTTTCGACATAAACAATCTTTAATTAGAATTGAAGAGAAATAGATGTGATAACACAGAATGCAGTTTCATTTGGATTGCTGTTGCCAATTCTATAGATTTAAGAGTTATTACTGGCGCGCCACAGCGATTGCACCTATCAAAGCGGCTAGAAGAATTATTGAAATGAATTCAAAGGGAAGAAAGAAATCTGTTGATAAATGAATTCCAATTTGTTGACTATTACTTATCAAATCTTGCTCTATAATCTGGTTTGATCTTGTAGTCCAAATAATCCCGTACCATGACGTATCCGTAATAGTACTCATTAGTAAAACAAAAATACTTGTACAAACCAGTAAAGTAACGCCATCCCCAACGGTCCAAAGATTCAAATCTTTGTAATATTCTGAACCATTCATGAACATCACAGCAAATATGATTAAAACATTTATAGCTCCCACGTAAATAAGGAGTTGTGCAGCAGCTACAAAATAAGAGTTTAATAGAATATAGAATAAGGATATACAAACAAGGACGAGTCCCAATGAAAAAGCAGAATAAATTGGGTTGGTAAGTAATACTACTCCTATACCTCCTAATATAAGACCTGATCCCAGAAAGACTAAAAGAAAATCATGTATTGGTCCAGGCAAATCCATTATATGTAAAAAAAGAGATAAAAATCGAAATGTTTTTCATGACCTTATTGAGACTCGACCAGAAAATTTTTTTTATGATTTATAATCAATTCCTAATTGAATGAAATCCTCAGGGATGTGACTTAATGTGGGTACAGATATTGGACTAATTTAATTCTTGATCTGAAAGAGTAATTACAATCAGAAACTATATTTCGAAATAATTATATATATTACTCGATTTTCAATCAAAATTAAGACGTTATTATTACCAACTAATGAATAGTTGGGATTTGTAGGGCGTGACCAAACAAAAGAAACCTTAGTACTTAGTAATTCGAAAATTTTCTTTAATCAAGGGATTTACTTCTTTTTTATTTGAGGAGAATTCAAAATTGTTCGAATTGTATAATCGTCAATTACTGATATTGGTAAACGCCCCAAAGCAATTTGATTATAATTTAATTCGTGACGATCATAAGTAGAAAGTTCATATTCTTCAGTCATTGATAAACAATTTGTTGGACAATACTCAACGCAGTTACCACAAAATATACAGATTCCAAAATCAATACTGTAATTAAGCAACCGTTTCTTGCGAATATCAGTTTCCAATTTCCAATCGACGACGGGTAGATCTATAGGACATACACGAACACATACTTCACAAGCAATACATTTATCAAATTCAAAATGGATTCGACCGCGGAAACGCTCCGCGGTTATTAATTTTTCATAAGGATATTGAATAGTTACAGGTAAACGATTTGCGTGGGATAAAGTAATCATGAAACTTTGACCAATGTACCTTGCAGCTCGTACTGTTTGTTGACCATAATTCATGAACCCAGTTACCATAGGGAACATATCGTGAATATATATGAATAATTTGATGTTTGTTTATTTCTCTTGTTTAAGCCAAGTTGTGAATATCATATTCCTTTACAGTGAAAAGAGTTGGAAAGAAGTTGTTAATAATAGATTACCGAGAGAAATAGGTAAAAGAAATTTCCATCCAAGATTCAACAGTTGGTCCATTCTTAGCCTAGGTAAAGTCCATCTTGTTGCGATAGGAATGAACAAAAACAAATAAGTTTTAGCTAATGTAATAAAGATACCAATTGTCGCCCCCAAAACTCCATATCGTTGATTTATTTCAAAAAGATCCGAAACAAATATATACGGAATAGAGATATTCCAACCGCCCAAGTAAAGAACTGTTACAAATAATGACGAAACTAATAGGTTTAGATAGGAAGCAACGTAAAATAAACCAAATTTGATCCCTGAATATTCGGTTTGATAACCTGCTACTAATTCTTCTTCCGCTTCTGGTAAATCAAAAGGCAATCTCTCACATTCTGCTAGGGAAGAAATTAGAAAAACGATAAACCCTATAGGTTGACGCCACAAATTCCATCCCCAAAAACCATATTTTGATTGCGCCTCAACTATATCAACTGTACTTGAACTATTAGATAATCATAGTCGGTGGTACCATCACTGTTTCCATCGCTATTCCAAAACCGTACATGAGATTTTCACCTCATACGGCTCCTTAAGGGCCATAAAAAAATCTAAGGACCGGGCCGTTTTATCTTGAGCTGCTTGGTTATAAGATAGATAAGATTAAAATCTATCATACGGTCCAAAATTAGACCAATCGAATTCTGTCTGTTATGTTTTAATAATTCTTAAAAAAAATTAATATTAATAATTAATAATAAAGAATACGCAAAAAAGTACTTCTGAATTGATCTCATCCTTTCTTTAAAAATTTACATAATCATTTAAATTTTTCTTTGTTGAGTAATAACTTGATTCTTCAATAAAATACTCCTTGTAAAAAAATAAATAACCCATCGTTTTCACTTACGAAAAAAAAATTATACAGTACATTAATCCATGAATTATGACACGAATTGTATCGATATAAATATGGATATAGGAAAAAAAGAATAAAAAAGATCTTTTTTATTCTTTTGTATTCCTTTCGATTTTTTCGTTCCTATTCTTCTTTCTGTTTCTGAAAAAGGGGGACTTACAAAAAAAAAGGATTATTTCGTTCCCAATAGTCATTTATTTAATCGGCGTATAGGAGCATACTCTGGATCGGAATCGTGGGGAGTACTGCCTGATCACTTCTACAAATTTAAAGCCCCAATTAGTATTCTTTGTGTATTATGTAGAAATGTCTACTTTTGGATAATTTACATAATCTCCATTACTAATCCTTTGCGTATCTTGGTGTTTCTACCTATCCACTCGTTTTTGTTCAATCGCCCTTTATGGTAATACATGTATGAAATATGGTAATACATATATGAAAATACATACAAACGATAGTGAAAACTCAATACGGTTGATCTTTTGAGCCCGCTTCAAGTCAGGATGACTAATCAACCTATCTTGGGGTAAACGGTATCTTCTGCTTCTGTTTATTTCCGCTCAACTCTCTAACTCTTATACATAGAAAATGAGACTCAATATCTTTACTGCGAATTTATATAAAAGCTGTTTTCTTTCACTCATACAACTATCTGATTTAGTTCATCAATCCGAATAATGAATAAAAAATGAAGATATCTACTCAATTCATTCTACCCCTTTTCCTAGAAAGAAAATAATATATAGGAAGAAATAGAGAAAAATTGATGTCTCAACGAATCACACGTAGAGATATTGATAACACACATAAAGTTAATGGTATTTCATAACTAATTGATTGAGCAGCAGCTCGTAGACCACCTAAAAAGGAATATTTATTATTTGACCCGTATCCTGACATAAGAAGTCCAATAGGAGCAATACTGGAAATGGCAATCCATAAAAAAACACCGATATTGAGATCCGCTAAAACAAGGTGATAGCCAAAAGGAACTACTGAATAACTTACTAAAATTGATATGACTGCTATGGATGGTCCGATACTGAATAAACGAGTATCTCCTCTCGATGGAAGAAGATTTTCTTTGAAAAGAAGTTTTGTCCCGTCTGCTAGAGCTTGGAGAACTCCCAAAGGACCGGCGTATTCAGGTCCAATACGTTGCTGTAGCCCTGCGGATATTTCTCTTTCTAACCATACAATTACCAGTACACCTATTGTGATTCCTAATACAAGAGTCAAAATCGGAATAAGGACCCATATAATTCCATAGACCTCTTTTAAAAAACCCAATCTAGAAAAAGAGTTGATATCTTGTATTTCTGTCATATCAATTATCATTTCAACGATCAACTTCTCCCATAATGATATCTATACTACCGAGTATCGTCATAATATCAGCCAATTTCATTCTTTTAACTAACTGAGGAAGAATTTGCAAATTGATAAAACCCGGTGGGCGAATTTTCCATCTCCAAGGAAAACCACTCTGATCCCCTATCAGAAAAATTCCCAATTCTCCTTTTGGGGCTTCGACTCTCACATAGAGTTCTTGTTTCGGTAATTCAAATGTAGGAGAAGGTTTTTTACTAATAAATCGATATTCAAAATCATTCCATTGGGGATTCTTTTCTCTATCAAAGTATCGGATTTCTAAATTCTCATATGGCCCTCCCGGAATTCCTTCCAGAGCCTGTTGAATAATTTTTATGGATTCTGTCATTTCACCTATTCGGACTAGGTAACGAGCTAACGAATCTCCTTCTTTTTGCCACTGTACTTCCCAATCAAATTCGTCGTAACACTCATAATGATCAACTTTCCGAAGATCCCATTGTGTTCCGGAAGCCCGGAGCATTGGTCCTGATAAACCCCAATTTATTACTTCCTCTGTACCAATAATGCCTACTCCTTCAACTCGTTCTAAAAAAATAGGATTCCGTGTAATAAGTTTTTGATATTCAGCGATTCCTGTTAAAAAATAATCGCAAAAATCCAAACATTTATCTATCCAGCCATGAGGTAGATCAGCAGCCACTCCTCCGATACGAAAAAAATTATGCATCATTCTCATACCGGTGGCAGCTTCGAATAGATCATATATTAATTCCCTTTCTCGGAAAATATAGAAAAAAGGCGTCTGTGCACCAATATCTGCCATAAAAGGACCGAGCCATAGCAGATGAGAAGCTATACGACTCAACTCCAACATAATTACTCTGATATAGCTGGCTCTTTTAGGCACTTGAATATTTCCCAACTGTTCCGGGCCATTTACGGTTATTGCTTCTGTGAACATAGTAGCTAAATAATCCCAACGCGTTACATAAGGCAGATATTGTATAATTGTTCGGTTTTCCGCAATTTTTTCCATCCCTCGGTGTAAATAGCCCAATATTGGTTCACAGTCAATCACATCTTCACCATCTAGAGTAACGATGAGTCGAAGAACACCATGCATTGATGGGTGGTGGGGTCCCATATTTACTACCATGAGGTCATTTCTTGTAGCTGGTATATTCATAGGTTTTTCCTCGATTCAGTCTTTCATGAATTGCTGAAAACTAAAATAAGTTCATTAAAATTCAAGATCTAATAAATCAAATAATTCAAAACAAACTGCTTTTTCAAATTAGCGAGTTTTTGATTCCCGAATATCCAACTGATTAATTAATTCTTTATAACATATTCTATTTTTCTTTGACAAATAAGATAGCAGTCGTTGGCGTTTTCCCAAAATTTTACGTAGGCCTCTCTGAGATAAATAGTCTTTTCTGTGCAATTCCAAATGTGAAGAAAGTTTTCGTATCCTATTGGTGAGGCTGCGTATTTGAAATTCAACAGATCCCCCTTTTTCTTCTTTTTCTTCTTGCGAAATAACCGAGATGAATGAATTTTTTGCCATAAAATGAAATCTGTCCCCCCCCCACTTTTTCCTATCCTTTTTTTAGTGTTAGGTAGTTTTATTGATCAATAATAATAATGCCATTCAGTTTAATTTAGTATACACAATATTTTTAACAAAATTCCAAATTTGATCAAATAAAATTGTATCCGAATAGGTATACCAAAATCTTCTTTTCGGTACTCACAAAAGATAAAAATGTATTTAGATCTAAAATAGAAAAAAAAGAAGATTTTGGTGATCATTTATAGATCTAATTGATATGTCAATGAATCTTGTATCATAATGGAATGTAAGGCAATGCATGTGTGCATTTCTTTGTTTTCATAGATCATGCTACGGGAAATATAGGAAAAACAAATCTACCATTAACTAACGAATTTTTAATCGCGGATACATATGTATCCTTACCAGACTAAAACGACTGCCATTATTGGTATCAAACCAATATCGATTCATACAAGCTAAATCTTCGAATCGATAATTAGGCCAAAGAAAGAACTTTAATTTAATTAGTTTATTTGTGTCTCTTTTGCTTTTATCCAAAACTTGACTGTTGTCCTTCTTCCCATTACAAAATGCAGCATTTCTCGAATTAAAACAAATTAGAATTCTCAATTTTCTACGACGTCTAGGGGATAAAATATTTTCAGGAACAAACAAATCATAATGATTGTTGTCTCTATTTCCAGTCATTTTTTGAGATTTTGTAATGAATTCAGCAGAATTCTTGTTATCAACAGTGCTTTTTGCTAGGTACTTTTGATTTATTTCATGTTTACTCTTATGAACCAACGAAATACCTATGGCTTGATATATAATAAATTGTCCTTCATTTTTTATAGACAGACGGATTGGGTCGATAATCAATATTCCCTTTTTCATCAATTCTCTAAGAGTTAAATCTTTCTGAATCAGTAGAATATCCAGGCTCATTTCGCCCCTTTGAATAGAGGATATAGAAATTTCTCTTGGATTTATCAGTCTAAGCAGAAGGCAATATACTTTGATGTTATTGATCATTTTTTTATTTAAAACATCATCCCATCTCAATTGAAAACGCAAATACCTTTTTAGGAAGAAATCAAACTCCGCTTCCGTATTGTTCTTGTATTGTTTTTTATTTCGATCTTTTTTCATGTCTGATCCCACAAAACCTTCTTCAATATCTTTGTCTTGCTTTGAGAGAGATGATTCAAAACCTGCTTGGCTTGCGGATTCTTTTTTTACTTGATTTCGGTTTTCTGATTCAAGATATTTTTTTTCATTCGAAAATATTGATATATCTCTTTTTTTCTTTCCCGTGATGCTTTTATTTTCACTAGCATTTTCGTTTATATTCAAATTCAAAAGAATAAATTTGATTGGGATGGCCCATGGTTTAATCTTATACGTGTTATAAAGTATAAAAAATTCTGGGAAAAACCAACGTTCCAGATTTGATATGGGACAACTTCGTATTTCGTCATTCATTCCCATCCAATCAAAAAGTTTTTTTTTTTTATTGGATAGGTTGATTTCTTGATTTTGAGGAATCGTAAGATAAAAAAGACCCTTCGTATCGATTTTATCAAGTAGTTGATAATTATTCCCCCAAGTCTTACTATATTTATTACTAGTGGTGTCAGTATCAATATTGATCCAGTCCTCAATATCTACTTTCTTTCTAAGACAAAAATTGAGAATTATCCAATCAAAATATTTTCTGTCCGGATTTTTCTCCATATCTATAATATCATCTTCGACTAGATAATTATTGATAGGGGTATCTCCTAGCACATTAAAAAATTTTCGTTTATGTGTGCTGTAATTATAAATAATCTCTTGGTTATTATTTGCTTGTAATGATAATCCATAAATAGATGAGTTTTTCTGATCTTCATAATTAATTGATTTAGATGATATAAATTTATATGCTAAAAGATCATATCTATAGTGTTTTTTTAAATTCTCTTTTTCCTTTTGTAATGAGGCGCCTTCAAAATTTTTTTGTTTTTCGTAGTGAATTAATCGGTTTTTTTCATATGAATCGCATTTCTTTAAATGGTTAGTTTTAGCTATAGAGTGTTTATTGACTCTATTTCGCCACTTTTGTGGTACTAAGCTAGACCATCTAATCGGAGATAAATGATATTGATCATGACCTTTTAACCAATTTTTCCATTGATTCATTCCAGAATTTCGAAGAGAATTATGTCTTAATTTGGAATGAAATATTTTCTGGATTCCAACAAAATAATCCTTTATTTCATTCTTAAGAAAAAAAGCTGTTTCGTTATATTGAAAAATGGATCTTAACTTGTATAAGTATGAGTTAAGGGCTAGGGGTTGTGATAATTTGTAAAATACATATGCTTGTGACACGTAGGATAAGTCAAAAAAGGTCTGTGCGTTTTTATTACTACTTTTATTACTGATAGTAGAAAGTGACTTTTTTATAGTCGAAATAAAGTGAATTAGACTTTTGTTTTTTTTATAAATTCTTTCTTGATTTGTTTCATTATTAGAAATATCTTTGTCGTTGTAAATGTATTTATTAAGGATTTTTTTTGTTGATTCCCGAAAAAATTGTGCATTGATATTCGGGATATTAATGATACCTAAAAAGATATCTATGTATATCCTTTCAATCAAAAAAAAATTTATAAAATAATGTGATTTACGGATTAGTCGAGCATTTCTTCTTTTTAATATCTGCCCAATATTTTTTGGCGATTCTAATTTTTTATCATCATAACTCATTTTGTTTTTGTTAGAACTGATATT